ATTTCTTTCTAATGGCTCTCTTCCTACTGCCTCTCTTGCCTAAAGAGGTCAGTCCACCGCGTGTCTGTCTTCCAGTTCCTTGACTCCCAAACCTTGGGTCATTGATTCTGCCCCCGCTTAGGTTAGCTGTGCTTCCTTAAATATCGGGTTGCCAAGGGTTGTTTCCGGAGGAAATGGGATTCGAACCCATGATTTAGCAGTTGGTTGAGCAGTCGTGGCGGACAAAGACAAACAGCAAGCAAAGTCTTGGCTCGCTCTCATTGGGAGGCTGTTCAACCAGACTGACGAAGTTGAGTATTGACACAAACAATAAGAGGACGAGCTTCCCTTCTACTACCGAAAAGAGGAGTTTACCACCGCCTACATATTCCACTCACTCTATCCTCTTTGATCCTATTCCAAGGCGATGGATCCTATTTCACTATCCTTGTCTAGAAGGCGATTCGGTAGCACTGAATTACTATAATAAGGTAAAAGATCAAAGAAGTCTCTCCGATCGATCCCATTCCTAGTCTTCGTACTAAGCCCTGTTGCCTTACCCCTAATCAAGCTTGCTTTCAGCCGAGATCGCCCTTCAGTAGTTGCCCTCCTCGCCCCATTCAATAGAAAGTTGACTTACACGCCTTACTTGATAGGAGGCTTCAGGGAAAGAGATCCGAGAGTTTTGACAGTAGTGGGAAGAGAGGGCTCGTTTGAAGACTTTCCGCTCATCTCCCGCCTTCGACTTGAAAGCGATAGGCTTTTCGCTCCTCTCCTGCTTGGAAGCTCTCTTTTAGTCGGAGAAGTGCTACCTGTCGACCGTTAGGGAGACTACCGTCGACCGCCCTTAGGAGGGAGACTACCGCCCCTGAGGGGCTTGTTGCTAGAGGCATCCCCTCAAATGAGATTTCTCAACTCTACAACAGCTCCGGTTTTAGCAATAAGAGCCCGCCTTCCGGGTCCTATATTCTAGTTACTAGCTTCAAAGGAACTACTAAAAGAAGGAGTCAAAGCATCGGATAGTGCTACCTACGAGTGAGTCACCCGCCTGGTTACCTGTCCTTATGAAGGAAGGTGCGCATGAAAGTCTTTACGGAAGACCATCAAATTACTGATTAGGAAGGTATTTAAGGAATGAACTTCTATTACAGGGATTCTTTTATTAAGACCTTTCGGATAGATAGCCCTATTGAATGAAGGTTGAACACCAACCCGCCTGGAAAGCTAAGAGTCGGCAAAGACCTAGCTGTCGAGGAATGAAAGAAGTCGCTTTCTAGGAGAAGGAGTACGAGGAAGTCAAGTCACAGGCAAGCAACCAACAGGCTAAGAGCTATCTCCCAACCTCTCCCTTATTGACAAAATGAGAGGGATTTCAGGCAATTAGCATATAAGAATTCCTGCCCTAGAAGATCGCATTTCTGACTTGAGCACCGTCTTTAGGCATTTCAGTTCTCAGGATCTTACGAAGAAAGGCTAAAGATCGTACTGAACACAACCCTATGATATGAGTGAAGGCGAGCCAGGAAAGCACCCTGAACTCATAGGGTGAAGGCGAGGAAGCTTGAAAAGAAAAATTTTTGCAGGGGCTCCTAAACAAGAGTTTTGACTAGGTAGATTTGCCCTTCTACGCCGTTTTAGGTGAGTTCGGGCTCAATCATTGACCGGAGATTGGGACAGAGCGGATGGCAACTAGCTGACTTCTTCCTGTCACTCGTACAGATCTGATTGAAGATATTGCATTAGAAAGGGATACAAAGTAACTTCCGAAGATTGAAAGAGGGGCAATCCCAGTTCGATACTGGTCTTGTTGCACTTCTTCGAGTTAATGACGGATAGCCCGCTAGGGACTGCTTGGCTTGTTAGCGAGAAAGCGCATAAAAGAATGCCATTTATCGATCGATAAAATTCAAGTACATTAGTCCGTAACTGCCATTTTGACTAGGGTTTTTTTGCCTTCTAGTTGACTTCTTTCTGCGGGATACCCTAGTTAGAGCAGTGAAACCTTTAAGGCAAGAGATGCGGGCAAGTCAGTCGCTAGAACTCCCAGATGCTAATAACTCGCTAGAAGGGGTAGAAAGCCTGTTCTTTTGGTACAAATCCTCTTTATTGAATGAAACTAGCTAGCTGTCTTTGAAGTCAAGTACTTAGCCTCCAAGGCAAGTCCATCGCGGGCACTACCCGACTTATTTCGGTATTGCATATAAAAGTTTAGATGTGGCCATCTAGACAAGTGAAACGGTCCTTGCTGTCGAAGTTTACTACTGGATAGGAATTCCATCGGTATGGCATTAGAACTGCTCGGAGAAGTTCGATATTGAAGGTATACAGTTCGATAGATCGGTATTGAAGTGAGATATTCAATCCTCTTTCTATTTAATGGTATTTCACTGCCTTTCATGTACAAGTATTGCAACTGAGACTGAGAGACAAGGGAGATCCCATTGAACTTGCCTTGATTGAATGAAGGCTAGCTGACTTCGATACTGAATGAACTCGCATGCTGGAGAACCGATGAGAGACATAGTCGATGCCAATATAGCTGTAATTTCACACTTGAGCTTTTCCCTTCGAAGAGTTGATCTTTCATTTCAAAAGTTCTATCTCCCCAATGGAGAAATGATGCTAGCCCTTTTTCCTTCGATGACAGAGATTGAAATGGATAAAGTGGATTCTCCCTAATGGTGAAATGAGACTGATTTCTAGATTTCACTGATTTCAGTGATTGAACTGATGGCAATGAGGGCAACTAACTGACTATATAGGCATACGAACTAGCGGAATCCCTAAACTTAAGCTTAGCTGTCGAAGTGCACTACCGAAGTTCTGTCCCTTACGGCAATTCTGTCTTTGCGGGATTAGCTCTCGAAGTGCACTAGCTGACTTCTGTCCGATGGTTGGATTGAAGGATTGAACTGATGGCAACTAGCGAGCAATCTTACTCAATAGGGGCTTTCCATCTTAAAAGCCTTCCTTCTTGCTTGCTTGCGAGAAGGCTTTCTTGCGTTCTTGCTTAGCTTATTTCAAAGGGGAGGCAGTGGACCAATAAGCTAGCTGTCCCAACCAAGACAGGAGCTAGCCTCTTATCTTAAAGGCTATCGATTTCCTCCTTGAGGAGCAAGGAAGATCAGAGGTCACACTGGAAAGCTATCAACTAACCTGTAAGAAGACTCTTTCTTGGGGCTTCTTCTTAGTCCGTTAGGTAGTTGCCTAGAGCTATTAACTAGACCGAAAGGGGAATAACGACCAGTCTTCCTAGCGATGTACAATTCTTTTGGTATATGAAATCTCGATGTCTAGGTCAATTCAATATCGAACAGAAAGGTAGCAATTCTTTTGAGTCTTTTGGTATATGCAATTGAGAAGCCAAAGTCAGATAGAAGGGCTTGCCTTCCGCACTTTCGTATACCAAATACGAATTGAGAAGTGACTTTGTACAAAAGTACATTGTACCATCAGTCAATCAAATTTCTCCTATCCATTTAGAACTGGATTTTGTACCAACTAAACCTAAGCCAATAGAGCGTCTTGCCTTCGCAATATCGAAGGAGAAATGTAGTCAATGCTTTCATAGATGCCATACAACCATCCCTTCCCCTCCTAGTCCAAGAAGAGCTTCCCCTCCTTCCAGGCCCTAAAAACCTTGCTTCCTAAGCATACTGAGAAAGAATTAGCAGAGTCGTCTCCCTCCTCCTAAAAGAGAGAAGCGGGCTAACCCAAGAGAGAGACCAGCCCTAATTGCTCTTAAGGTTAGTTAATGGCTTTCAAGGGCTGAGGGACATTAGCCACTCTCCTGCTCGTACCTCGCTAACAACCGTCAACAACCAGTGTTGCAACAACTCCTAAATCAATAGGGCCATAAAGACTAGTCCTACTTGCCCTAGAGATTAGTTAATAGCTTCAAAGACCGGCAGGAAGTCATACAACCTAGCTCTCCTTACTTGATAGGGGGTCGGATAGAGGGTCTAGTAAACTAGCTGAGTCATTCGAGAGGCTTCAAACTTGGCTAAGCCTTCACATAAGCGGGACTGCTTGCATGTCCATCATGAGATTTGCGGGGTAGTGGAGGGAGTGCTTCCTCTCCTTAACAGTCGAGCTATTTCTTTCCTCTCAAGGAGCATGAGCGGAACGGAACGGTATCAAGTCTATTAGTCGGAGAGGTCGTACCGTCGAGCGAGTTGGGGAGCTCGACTAAAGCCGACCTGAGGGAGGCCTACAACCGTCGGTCTAGAAAGCTAGTAACTCGGATCTAGGACTAGGAAGGGAAGCTCTTCTTGTCCTACCGGTCGGGTTGCTGGACTGGTTGTTAGCGGAGAAGCCCTGGGAGAAAGACAGCTTATTAGAGCATTGGCGGTCGACGAATTCGTCTATCAGGCAATCTATCCTTAGCCTAAAGGCCCGTTAAAGCTGTCTTCTATGGGTACTGCAGTGTGACCGGAGCGGTTGTAGAGTTTATAAATGGGATTTGAGGCGACGCCTGAGTATGAGGAGATCGCACTGGATATGGCTACTCTTTACGGCAAAGGGGGCATTGCCCATAAGATAAGGCAGCCTTGGACTTCCTATTATTGCTTCTAAGTGAAAGGTAGCCAGCAACAATACAATGAAGGCATTCAGACTCATTACCTTTCTTAGGTCTCATTGAGACTCCCTTTTAGAAAGAGAAATGAACAAGAACTTCACTCATCCGGAAACGTGATTCTATGTCCTGTAAGCATCAGACTAGATCAAAAACCTGCCCTTTCTCCTCTCGACGAGTGTCAGCTCCTTCCAGGTACGCTGGTTGGCTAGTGTTATGAAATAGAGAAGTCAAAGTAGAGCAAGTCCCACCTACCAGGTTAGCGGAGAGTGACTCACCTACCAGGTTACCTGTTCTTATGAAGGAAGGCATCTATTCAAGTCTTTACTAAATACCATCAGATGGATTCTTAGGAAGCCATCTATTCTGCTAATACCGGTCCTATCCTCTCCTTTCTCTTCTTCCCAGTGAGGGGTATAAGTAGTCTAAACGCTCTTTCCAGCCTTTGGTTTGCTAGGTACTACTAACTATCAGAAAGTTCGAAAAGAGGCATTCTTTTAAGAAAGAGATCCGAAATATTCATAGGTCATATCAAAGATTTTCTTGCTGCGAGTGATTCTCCTAAGAGAAGGAGGACTTACCTTACACGAGTAGAGGAAAGTACGATGCTAGGCGTGGAAGAGCTTTTTGTATGCCTTCTGAGATAATAGCCTTCACAGCGGAGGAGAAAGCAAGATAGAAAGCTTCGGGCTTGATTCCCCTTCTATGGGACAGTAGACAGGCTAGCTACAGGTGAGAAGCGATCTATCAATCCCTTCTCTTTAGGGCTTGGTATTGGAAAAGACCTCCTCTCTTAATTCTTCCTGCGGCTAAGGCAGATAACGGGCACTCTCAATCCAATAAGAAAAGTTCTAAAGCTCTTCGCCATACCTCTATCTCCAACAGACATTCATTAGGGCAAGGCGTACTGATTCGATCACTTCCTGTAAAGACTTTCCTGGCGGGTTTGCAGTTCTTATGAAAGACAGCCGTCTGTTAGGAAGAATTCAATCTCAAGCTCAAGACTTTAGAAGGGGGAAGGTAGCAGGTCTGTTGGTAAGCCCTTTCAGTCGAGCTAGGCATAACACTTTAACCACTCTTAGGCAAGCTCCTAGCCGAGTTCCAGAAAGCACCTAGCTGTCGAGCTAGTTTTGACTCCTTCTAATAAGCTCTTAGGCAAGCTAAGCTCCTTAAGCATAACACTCAAGCTGGCAAGCTGAAAAAGTCATCTTTGAAGGCTAGATAGCGGCCTTAGGAAGCAACTTAGATTGTGGTACCAAGGAATGAAACAACTACTTAAGCCGAAATGTGCCGTTCACTCTAGTAGCTTAGACCATAGTTGAGCCTCCTACTCCTTCCCTTAGAAGGACAGTCAAAAGCCGGTGCTTTGGTTAACGGCTTCCGAAGTGACTAATCGTAGCCAACTTATTAAAGATCTATGCTTTCTCTTATTAGAAAGAATATGTATATGATTGCGGAGATGAAAGAAGTAGACGAAAAACTAGAGATGAGAGAAGCGAGCCCAGAAAGAGAAGGAGAGGAAGGAAACTACGGGCGAAGGGCTAACCCAAGACCAACCCAATAGAGCTAGCCAGCAAGCTCAGGCTAAGAGCTGGGTCAATCTCCATGCACTCGCGGCATACTGAAAGCAGGAAGTCATACAACTTCACTCCTCGCCTTAAAGCCTGAAAAGCTGCTTAGCCGGCTTACCTTTATTAGAGCGATGCTAAAGAGCTAACTGAACACCAAGCCCATCTAGGAAGGAGACTCGCTCGCTCTAAGGGAATAAGCGGGAGAGGAAGGCTGAAAGCCATTAAAGGAGGGGAAGTGGGTATAGAACTAGAATCAAGAGAAGGTGGTTTTACCACTTCGTTCAGTTAAGTTAACAGGTCTAGCTCAAATCTATAAGCAAAATTGGCATGGCCTTGTCCCACGGGATTCAACAACTCTATCTACAGCACTAAGAAATGACGAACCCTCACAAGAGCTATGTGAAGTCTCACTGGTTAACTTCCTGGTTTTCGAGATGGGCATATATATATTATACACTTCTTTGCTTGGTAGCTCAGTCTTATAGAATATGCTATAGATTATCAATACATCTTTCCTTTGCACTTCAAGCTGGCTAGCCTAAAATCTCTACTTGAACTACAGAAATGGGACTAGCAAATACTGCGACTGCAGGGAATGCCACCATTGTAACTAACTCAATCAATGCCAATTTTGAAATGCATTTCAATGCGCTTTCCAAAGATGTAAAGAACATAAGCCTGAGAGTGGAACTTACCTTAAGATTCCATCCTGCATCCAGCTAGATGGGCGAAGGAAGGGGGAAGGGCTGAAGGCTGGCACTGGATCTCAAAGCCAAAGGAAGGAAACTGGCTAACTCTAAGACTTGCTCACTCGATTACACGGACACGGACTCAGGTATGAAATCTCTCTCCCTATCAAAGGGATTGGGATAGGAAAGGAAGGCAGAACAAAGAAAACCGCAAAGAAGGGAAACTCTATCCAATGAAACTCCTAGGGCTTCGCAAGGTATTACGGCTGGCAGGGAACTCTCACTAAAGGAAAGATCTTCACTGGAGCTAGATACCCTTCTCTTTTTTCTCCAATTGGAGGTACGAAGTTACTGGCTCTAAGAAGGCAATTGCACCTTAGCCCATGGACTGATACGGAGACTACTCTACAGGGGAAATCTCTTACTCGACTAGACAAGATGCTACAAAAACATCTTGAAACTATGTTTCATAAGTGAGTCCCTTGCCAGCTTTTTTTCTTTCTTTCGAGCTACGGGGCTTGCTAAAGGAATGCTTACCAATGCCGAAACCGCTGATGTTTTCTAACAGAGAGATTTGAATGACTATATTTACTACCAGTTAATGCGGAAAAGAGATTCTTAACTGAACTCATCATTTCAAGTTTGAAATTTTTTTCTTTTTATAGGTGGCACTGCTATTCGGAAGACTCAATGTTCTTCCCCAGAAATGAAGTCTCTCTGGTTGTTGTTGGAAACAACCTATACCTTACTTCATAGTCATAGGGAACCTGGCAGGTTGGACGTGGTATCCTGCAGGCAGGATGTGTTTTATCCATCCTTAGGTGAATGCTTCTCCTGGTTCAACCCGTAGCCTCAGCATGTGGTTTGGGATTTACCACCTCCCCGGGGTTCAAAGAGTAACTCATAATTAAGAGAGTGAGGGCTAAAGTTGGATACTTGGCGGGAGAACCAGAGGCATTCCTTTTCCTTCTCTGTCCACAGATACCGGGATCTATCCAAGGAATTGAACAAGTTGAAAAAACATGCAAGGTTTAGGATACCCTTATGGTTGAAACTCAGATCTAAAAGCAAAGGAAGTGCCTAATTGGATAGGAAATCTGTCTCAAAAGCAATACCCGGACGGGGCATTAATAACCGGTCATTCTCTAGGTTGATTCTTCTAAGGCATCCGGAACTGATTCTAAGGAATTATCAACATGAGCTACGAAAACACAAAAGCAAGAACGATCGAAACGAGCTCGAATACGGGACTCGTTAGGGAACAGATGCTTTTCCTGTCTTTCGAGGGGTTGTTGCTAACCCAAACAAGAAAAGATGTACATCGGGATGGAAATCAATGGGCGCAGGCAGCGGATATCACCGCATTTCTCACATGTCATTATCGACAATCGGGGGTTGACTTTCTGTAACTCGACCGAAGAACAGGTAGGACTAGCCTCAGCCGCTCTTGACTTCGAGGGGTTGCTTAGCCGGGATGGAAGGCAGCCGGAAAGCGAGTTTTCTGTTACTAAGACAGCATCAAAGAACCGTCAGTCGTTCATTGGATAGGAAATCTGGAATGGAAAGTACAGCAGTCGCTACTAGAATCTCAAACAAGAACCGAGATGAACTCGAAGACAGAACCCTCCAGTCTAGGCAGATTTCTTCCCTTTTCTAGCTGTTCCCCCCTATTGATTCTCGATACCCGCTCCTTGGCACTAGTGAATTGCTATCAGAAGTCGCTATAATCAATGTATCGAATTCCTAATTCGAAGAATCGGTCGGTCTAACGACTTCTTATTAATGCTATCCGCCCAAAAGTTGGAAACTCAATAGCTAGCTTCCCTGCTTCCTTTCCTTCCCTTGAAGCAATTCCTCGAACAACAGAACAAGAAAGAGGTCTCTTCCTGGCTCTTCTTCCTAGTCCTAGATTTGAGTTACTAGCATCGTTAACCGGCCGAGATACGATTCAAGGTCGGAGCAGCTAATCCACACCTTTTAAGAGCAGGAGACTCATACTAGCTCTTTGCTTTTGTCCCGCTTGGTTCAATTAATTGGATAACTCAAAAAGAAGCGGGCTTGATTGCTGTGATTCCTTTGCTGTTCAGCGTGATCTTGAGCCGATCTTCTCAATTCCATAGCAAAAGCCGTTTCGAAATGCCAGGGCAAAAGACGTATGGACTCACTAGCTATATCGCCTTCGTCGAAGTCATTTCATAAAGAAACCAAGAATTCTGCTATTTGATGAGCTGCTTACCTCCCTTGATTTCCTATTCGTGACTCGAAACAATTCGTTATTGGCAGGCTGAGCTACTGATTCTAAGAAAGCAGCAACACCTTACTATCATCGACAACAGCACGTACAGCATCAACGCCTCCACCTAAGACCTCCGTAAGGCCTACCATTACCGTTACTTATCTCTCTTTCTGACTGACTGATAGAACCGTCGAGCTGGCTGATGAGCGAGACATCCCTCCTAGCGCCTGCATGGAGACATCCCTGCTAATTTAGTCTTCTAAGGGTTGAAATACGAGAAAGGGGCTATCAGAAAGCTCGAAAAAGGGCATGATTTTAGGGTCTTCCTTTTTTCCCGAGGGAGTCCTATTCGCAAACCTAAGCCAATCGAGATCTTTGCCTTCGAGCAGTACGATTGAAATCTTCGGAACTGGACACCATAGAGCTAGTTTCCTTCCTTTTTGGTATTTGATAAATTCCTAACCTGAAATCAGATTCAATAGCTGCTAGTCCGAATACCGATTCTAAAGCCAATAGAGCTACTTCCCCACATCTCAATCAGACCCAACAACTAAAATCCGCAGTTTCATTCAATATGCGGTACCTATTTCAAGATTGAATTCCGTTGAAATAGCAATCTAAACCTAAACCTTGTACTAGTCCAACTTCGGAACTCTATTTCCATCCCTTCCTCGAAGTGATTGCCTTCGACCAATCCGATTTCTGCAAAGCTTCATTTTAGGGACTCATTACAACTCTCTTTTCAAATGCGCATATGCTTAGCCTTTTCTTCTCTTTTGTTACTGAAACTGTACTAGATTGAAGCTTTTTTCTATCATTTTATGGTCCGGCTAGTTAACGAGTGTTTTTGCTACTTGGGCTTCTATGCCCTATCGATTCGATTAGGCTCTACCCCTTGCTCGCTGCTGTGTGCGTACCCTATTTTTCTTGATAATGAAATCTCGAACTC